CTGTTCCCATCGCTATTACAGAACCGTACATGAGATTTTCACCTCATACGGCTCCTCATAGGTCACAAATAAATCTAAGGCCCTTTCAACATTATTTATCTTGATGTGTTTGTATAGAATCGATAGAGAGTCAAACTCTTATCCTAAGGCCTAGAATTAGACCAATGGAATTCTGTCTGCTAAATTTATAATAAAAAAAATGCTTCTGAATTGATCTCATCTTTTAAGAATTTTTTTTTCTTTCTTGATTAATAACTTTATCTTTGAATAAAAAAAAGATCTCTTTTTACAATTCTAGTCTTTCGATTTTATTTCGTTCCTATTCTCCTTTCTCAGAAAAAGGGGCATTACCCAAAGTAAAAGATTTCTTCGTTCTTGATAGTTATTTACTTAATCGGTGGATAGGAACATACTCTGGATCGAAATCGCGGGGAGTACTTCTTAATCATTTCTACCAACTTAAAGCCCCAATTTGAATTACTTTATCTCTAAAGAAATATCCTTTTGGATAATTTACAGAATCTCCATTACTAATCCTTTGTGTATCTTGGTCTTCCTAACCATCCACTCATTTTTTTGAATCTCTCATTAGGGTAATACATCTATGGAAATAGATAATAAAAACTCCATACGGTTGATCTTTTGAACCCGCTTCAAGCCATGATGACTAATCAACCAATCTTGGGATAAACAGTCTCGACTGTTTATTTTTACTTAATTCTTGTACATAGGAAATGAGATTGAATTCCTTTAACAGCAAATTTTTAAGCCGTTTTATTTCACTCATATAACTATCTGGTTTAATTCAGCAACCCCAATGATGAATAAAAAAATAGATATTCAATTCAGTTAACTTTCTTGCTAGAAAGAAAATAAATAGGGGAAATTTTTTGTCTCACCGAATCGCACGTAGAGATATTGATAATACACATAGAGTTAATGGTATTTCATAACTAATTGATTGAGCAGCAGCCCTTAATCCACCTAAAAAGGAATATTTATTATTTGATCCATATCCCGACATAAGAAGTCCAACGGGAGCAAGACTTGAAACGGCGATCCATAAAAAAACACCAATACTAAGATCAGCTAGAATAAAGCGATAGCTAAAAGGAATTACTGAATAACTTAGTAAAATGGATATGACTGCTACGGATGGCCCAATACTGAATAAACGAGTATCTCCTCTAGATGGAAGAAGATTCTCTTTGAAAAGTAGTTTTGTACCATCTGCTAGAGCTTGAAGAATTCCCAAAGGCCCGGCGTATTCGGGTCCAATACGTTGTTGTATCCCTGCGGATATTTCTCTTTCTAACCAAACAATTACTAGTACACCTAATGTGATTCCTAATACAAGAGTGAAAATAGGGACAAGCATCCATATGATTCCATAGACTTCTTTTAAGGATTCCAATTTGGAAAAAGAATTGATAGCTTGTATTTCTGTTGTATCAATTATCATTTCAACGATCAACTTCTCCCATAATGATATCTATGCTACCTAGTATCGTCATAATATCAGCCAATTTCATTCTTTTAACTAACTGCGGAAGAATTTGCAAGTTGATAAAACCCGGCGGTCGAATTTTCCATCTCCAAGGAAAAACACTCTGATCTCCTATCAGAAAAATTCCCAATTCTCCTTTTGGTGCTTCGACTCTTACATAAAGTTCTTGCTTGGACAATTCAAAGGTTGGAGAAGGTTTTTTACTAATAAATCGATATTCAAAATCATTCCATTCAGGATCTTTTATTCTATTAAAGCGCCGGATTTCTAAATTCTCATAGGGTCCCCCTGGAATTCCTTCCAGAACCTGTTGGATAATTTTTATGGATTCTGTCATTTCACTGATTCGTACTAAATACCGAGCTAAGGAATCCCCTTCTTTTTGCCATTGAATCTCCCAATCAAATTCGTCGTAACACTCATAACGATCAACTTTCCGAAGATCCCATCGTATTCCGGAAGCTCGGAGCATTGGCCCTGATAAACCCCAATTTAGTGCTTCTTCTGCGCCAATAATGCCTACGCCTTCAACTCGTTCTAAAAAAATAGGATTCCGTGTAATAAGCTTTTGATATTCAGCAACCCCGGTTAAAAAATAATCGCAAAAATCCAAACATTTATCTATCCAGCCATGAGGTAGATCAGCAGCGACTCCTCCGATACGAAAATAATTATGCATCATGCGCATACCGGTAGCAGCTTCGAATAGGTCATATATCAATTCTCGTTCTCGAAAAATATAGAAGAAAGGGGTCTGTGCCCCAATATCTGCCATAAAAGGGCCAAGCCATAACAAATGGGAAGCAATACGACTCAACTCCAACATAATAGCTCTGATATAGCTAGCCCTTTTAGGTACTTGAATATTGCCTAGCTGCTCGGGTCCATTTACGGTTATTGCTTCTGTGAACATAGTAGCTAAATAATCCCAACGTGTTACATAAGGCAAATATTGTATAATTGTTCGATTTTCCGCAATTTTCTCCATCCCTCTATGTAAATAACCCAATATTGGTTCACAGTCAATAACATCTTCACCATCGAGAGTAACAATAAGTCGAAGAACACCATGCATTGATGGGTGGTGAGGGCCCATATTGACTATCATGAGATCTTTTCTTGTAGTTGGTGCAATCATAAGTTTTTCCCGAGTCATTCTTCCATGCATTACTGAAAGTAAAAAGAAGTTCATCAAAATTTAAACGACTAAACTTAAATGGTATCACGCTTCAAATTAATGAGTTTTTATCTCTCGAATATCCAACTCGCCGATTAATTCTTTATAGCGTCCTCTATTTCTTTTTGACAAATAGGCCAGCAGTCGTTGACGTTTTCCCAAAATTTTTCGCAAACCTCTCTGAGATGAAGAGTCTTTTTTGTGCAATTCCAAATGTGAAGTAAGTCTCCTTATTTTAGTGGTGAAACTGAATACTTGAAATTCAACAGACCCTCTGTTTTCTTCGTTTTCTTTTTGAGAAATAACCGAAATGAATGAATTTTTTACCATAAAAAAATTTCCCTTTCCCTTTTTACAGATATGGATTTTACCGATCAGTAATAATAATGCCATTAATTTGAATATGGTATATACAATAATATGATCCAAATTTCTTTATGAACTCCCAATTTTCTGAATTCAAATCAACGAATCCAATTTCAAATTGGATTCATTGATTTAGATAGGGATAAAAAAGGGGTTGGTACATTTTCGTATAAAAGAATTTGACTTGAGACTTAAAATGAAGAAGGTTCTGTTGATTCATTTCGAGATCTAATTGAGATATTAATGAAATGTGAGACAAGACATGTGATCCGTGTATTTGTATTTGTTTGCTTTCATATACCCTATATTATAATAATATATAGAAAAACTGTATTATCCACAAATTTTCAATCGTGGATACAGATGTATCCTTAACATACTGAAACGACTGCCATTATTGGTATCAAACCAATAACGATTCATACAAGCTAAATCTTCTAATCGATAATTAGGCCAAAGAAAGAGCTTGAATTTCATTAATTGATTTTCCTCTCTATCAAGATGGTTATTGTCATGTGAAACTTTGCTGCTGTTTTTTACGTTCTTTTCATTCAAAAATACTAGATTTCTATCTATATCATTTCGATTCTTTGAATTGAAACAAATTAAAATTCTGAATTTTCTCCGATGTCTAAACGATAAAATATTTTCAGGAACAAGCAAATCAAAACGATTTTTGTTTCTATTTCCAGTTAGTCTTTGATATGGTGAAATAGCTTCATCCAAATTATTCTTAGAAACATATCTTTGCTCTTGGTATTTTTGATTAGTTTGGTGCTTACTCTTATGAACCAACGAAATACCGATGGTTTGATACATAATAAATTGTCCATCTTTTTTTCCAAACAGACGAATGGGTTCTATAATCAATACTCCTTTTTTCATCAATTCTGTAAGAGTTAAATTCTTCTGAATCAGCATTATATCCAAACTCATTTCTCTCTTTTGAAGCGAGGATATAGTAATTTTTCTTGGATCTACCAGTCTAAGCAGGAGACAATATACCTTGATATTATTGATCATTCTTTGATTCAAAGTATCGTCCCATCTCAATTGAAAAAGCAAATAACGTTTCAGGAAGAAATCTAGTTCTGCTTCCGTCTTGCTTTTGTATTGTTTTTTCTTTTTCCCTTTTTTCATCTTTGATCTTGCATTACTTTCTTCAATATCTTTTTGTTGTGAGAGAACGGATCCAAGATCTCCTCGACTTGTGGGTTCTTTTTCTTCTTGATTTCGATGCTTTTTATTCGATGCTATCAAAAAACTTCCCTTTTCATTGATCTTTTTATTTTCATTTTGATTTTCACTACTATTTTCATTTCTATTCAAATTTAAAAGAAGTAATTTGCTTGGTATAAACCAAGGTTTCGTTTTATATGCATTATAAAGTAATACAAATTCTGGGAAGAACCAATGTTCCAGATTTGATATGGGACGCTTTAGCATTTTTTCATTCATTCCTATCCAATCAAAAAATCCTTTGTGGGAGTTTGGTAGATTTATTTCTGGAATCCTAAGATAAAAAAGATCTTTTTTAGAATTTTTTTGAGAATTATTAGTACGAATTTCAGTATTTTGATTCCTATTGGTATCGATCATGATCCAGGCCTCAATATCTACTTTTTGTCTAAGATCAAAATTGAGAATTTTCCAATCAAAATATTTTCTATCGGCCATTTTTTCCATATATAGAATATCCACCCCTTCTAGATAATTATTAATAGGGATGCTTCTCAGCATAGAAAAAAAGGTCTCTTTAGGCGTGTTATAAGAAATCTCTTGGTTCTTATTTCCTTGAAACGGAGATCTATAAAAAAAGCATTCCGTTTTAGTTTCATAATTAATAAATTTATATGATAAAAGATCATATCTATAGTATTTTTGAAAATTCTCTTTTTGATTAGATAATAAATCTACTTCAAATTGTTTTTTGGAATCAATTAATTGGTCTTTTTCATATGAATGCCATTTGCTTAAATTTTCCTTTTTAGCTATATGACGCCGATGAACTATATTTCGCCATTTTTCTGGTAGGAATCTAGACCATCTGATCTGAGATAAATCGTATTGATAATGTCCTCTTAACCAGTTTTTCCATTGATTCATTTCATAATTCGGAAGTTTCTTATCCCCTAATTTCGAACGAACCATTCCTTGCGTTTCAAAAGAATCCTTTATTTCGGGCTTAAGAAAAAAAGGGATTTCTTGATATTTAAGAACAGATCTTAATTTATACGAGTTACTAACTTGGATTTGTGATAATTTGTAAAATACATATGCTTGGGACACGTAGGATAAGTCATAAAAAGTATGTGAATTTGTTTTACTATTACTAATATTATCAAGTGACTTTTTTATAGTCGAAATAAACGGAATTGGATTTTTCTTTTTTTTTTTAATATTAATTATGTCTTGTTTTCTTTCATTATTGTAAATGGATTTATCAAGAATTTTTTTTGTTGATTCAAGAAAAAATTCTGTATTCATTCTGGGAATATTAATGAGAGATAAAAAGATATCTGTGTATATTCTTTCAATGAAAAATTTCAAAAAAAAGGGTAATTTACAAATTATTCGAGCATTTCTTCTTTTTAATATTTGCCATTTTTCGAATCTTTTAGCATTATAACTTGTTTTGTTAGGACTAAGATTATTTATTCTTGGAGTTACTTTTTTTTTCTCTTTTTTGATTCTTTCTATTTGATTTTCAATTGTACTTGTTCGATCAGTTAGATCCTTCATTTTTTTTTCTGTCAATGAAAAATTTGTCCAATTCGGAGATTCACTTTGACTAAATGATTCGTGAATTATCTGATTGCTTATTATGGAATCTTTTTCTTCTTTAATTTCTTTCGATTCGTATACTTCTACTTCTCTTAATCGAAATAATAAAATTGGATTGATTTTTGAAAGTTCTTTTATTATTTTTTTTGTCAAAATAACACTTTTGATAACCCATTTTTTTGTTTCTTTTGAAACTTTTCGAAGTAATTTTGTTTTTCTTTTGAAAATTATTAGAACTCGAAAATACTTCTTTTTTAATTTTTCCATTTTTTTTTTGAATTCGTTAAAAATGGGTTTAAAAAAGGAAGGTCGTTTTCGGGGCGAACCAAAAGGAAGTTCAGTTTCCATTCCCCAAACCGTTAAAAAACAAAAATCATCTTTTTCTTTTTTCTTTTTCATTAGATCGTTCTTAGAGGATCCTACTTTCGATTTGTCCCAAGGTTTCAGACAGAAAGGAAATAAGATTTTTATCTGAATACCGTCTGTCAACCAATTTTTCGGAAATTCTGTTTCGGATAATGGAACCCCATTATAGGTACATTTAACATACATCTCTCTATTCCATTCCTGGAAATCCTCAGACCATTCAGGAAGTTGAAATAGGAGTATACGTCCAATATTTTTTGCAATTATGCATGAAGGTAATAGAATATATTTTCTAAGAATACATTGAGTTAGTAACATGCAACCTCTTATTACTTGCGCACATGGAATGGTATCCCAGGCCTCTGCTATCTCTATTCGGGCTTTCTCCTGTCTTTTGTCCTTTTCTTTTTTTTCTTCTCTTTCTGTTTGGTTCTCTGTATACTCTACAATTTTGAATCCTTCCCCCCTCCACATCCAATTTCTAAAATTTCGTTTAATAAACCCGGAGATATCAAAAGAAAAAAGAGAGGACTTTTGTATTTTGTCCAAAAAAAGAGGGGAATGCACATTTGCTTGAAACAATTCTAAAATTACTGTTTTACGCCTTTGAGACCGCATAGAACCTTTGATTAGACCTCGCCGAAAGTCTGATTGTTGTGAATAGCGTATCAAAGCTATTTCGTCGGTTTGGTCGGGCGTATTAGTATCCGTATTAGGATCAGTATCCTCTTTGTTAGTAGTAAAAATTACTACACGTTTGGCTTTTCTTGAACGAATTTCATGATCCACCGGTACGTCTTCCTGATATTCTCCCGATTGTTGTTCTAAATCAGTGATTAATTTGTATGACCATCGAGGGACTTTTTTACAGATTTCTTTTATTCTAATCGATTTTCTGCTAATTTTTTGACCATTAGCATCAGTTACAATTTTAGTTAATAAATATTTTAAATATTTTGTTCTCCGTTCGTAATCTATTCTTCCTTCTGAAAATAAAGAAAGACCCTTCCAATTTTGATTGGTGGATCTGGATTCTCTAACAACTTTACTGATGAAAGTTAAGAAATCAACAATTTCTGTTGAAATTGACTTTTTATCAAATCTATTTTTTTTCTGTTCAAATTTTTGGTAATCAGTATCTGAAAGAAGGATACCATGAATCCGATTTATCCCAAATTTCTCTATGAAATTTTCTATCAAAGTTTTTTTTAGGATTGAGGGTGAAAGGTTTTTGTAGATTATTTTCCGATATGATCTGTTCAGGAAAGGATCATATCTTTTGGATAAGTATTTTTTTGGA